ATTAATTTATTTAAGAGAGACTCATCCAAATTAATCATGCGCCGAGAACCAGATTTGAACTGGTGACACGAGGATTTTCAGTCCTCTGCTCTACCGGCTGAGCTATCCCGACTAAGTCGCAATGTAGCATCCTAATTTTATTAGGGGGCGGGGGTCTATGTCAATTAAAAGGGCGAAAGAAGATTCAAAAGTTTTATCTAGTTACTGGAATTTCTTGGATCTTAAAAATGACGACTTTTTCAGTTTCAGTATGAGTAATGATATCGATTGTAAATCATTCAAATAGGGATTTCTTGCTCAAAGATGTATATCTTTGATATAAGATATAATAAGCCATTTCCGCTCAGAGCTATTTCAAAAAGAATAGGGCGAGTGTATAAGGACACTCGCGCAAGGACAGGGGGGATAGAATGGATAAATAGTTGGGGGGCGAATAAGCTTTTTGGGGATAGAGGGACTTGAACCCTCACGATTTTTTAAGTCGACGGATTTTCCTCTTACTCAAAATTGCATTGTTGCCAGCATTGACATGTAGAACGGGACTCTATCTTTATTCTTTATTCTCGTCCGATTAATCCGGTTCTTGAAAAGAGGATCTACAGACTATGGAGTGAATCTTTTGATCAATGAATATTCGATTCTTTCTTCAATGTGGAATCGAATCACACCAATTCTTCCGTTTTTTATAGAAAAAACGGAAGAATTTGGATTGTCATTAAAAATTTTCTATAGTATTCAATACGTATGTATATCTTTCATCCTTTCTGAATTTTCGATGGAAAGATTTCTCTACCAACGCGGCCAACTCCATTTGTTAGAACAGCTTCCGTCGAGTCTCTGCACCTATCCTTGTGTTCGTTTTCCGAACCTGAAAATAGGATTTGGCTCAGAATTGCCCTTTTTCTTAATTCCGGGGTTTCTCTGAATTTGAAAGTCATCACTTAGTAGGTTTCCTTACCAAGGCTCAATCCAATTAAGTCCGTAGCGTCTACCGATTTCGCCATATCCCCTTCCTTTTGTGTTAAGATTAGGATTTCATTGCGTTATGATGTCGTTCCCTTTTTCTTTCATTTCTACTGGAACCTTTGAATTAATTAGATACCGATTTCTATTTCGAGGAAGCATTTTTCCTCTTTGATTTCTTACCTGTCTTCTACTATCTTCTATAGGAGACCCTCCTTGGTCCAATCAATTGGATTTTATCATTTCTGGATCTGTAATTCAATATAGATTAATAGATATCCTATATATATATCTACGTGCCCCCCCTCTCATGCAATTTTGAATACTTGAACGGTCGATTTTTTTGTTGTCTTAATTTCCGCCTTTACTGCTTTCTGAATTTTATGAATGGAACGAAAGCGGAGGAATGTCTCATCAGTTCGAACTAATCATTCCTAATGATTAATGATATGGAATCAAATAATATAGAAAATATAGAAATAGAAGTGTAATAAAAAGAATTTCAAATGTCATTTGAATTCAAATTCAAAAATGACAAATTTAAATAATTTAACTATCTAACTAACTAACTAAAATCAAAATATTGACTATCGAATCTAATAAGATATAGAATTTACTAAAAAAATATCAAATTTAATAATATTCGAATTGTAAATTGTATTAGCGATTAGTGGTAAAAAATACAAATTCTATATCGCTATATTAATCGTTATGTTCTATAATATTCAATATTTATTTGAAATTGTATATTCTATTGTTTTCTATTCATATCGAGTCCGAATAGATAAGACATAATAGTGAATACCTAAGGTTAAGATCCCAATATTTTATTGAATTACTATGCACATAAAATTGATGTTATGTGAGCCCGCTTAGCTCAGAGGTTAGAGCATCGCATTTGTAATGCGATGGTCATCGGTTCGATTCCGATAGCCGGCTTTTTCCTATTTATTCCAATTTTGACATAATTGAGAATGTCTTTTTGAAATCAAAGAATATTAAAGAATAGTAAATATTTGTCAATTTCTTAAATTAAAATTATAAGAACTTACAGCTATGCCAGGAAAGGAATCCCTTTCCGATAATAAAAAATAGGAAGCGGTCTGGGTATTTATTCAATTCGTCTCATACTTCTTTATAGTACACAATCATACTTCTTTATAGTACACAAGTAGGCTACTTCACCAAACTTCGCTTCATTTACTTTAGTTGCTTTAGTTTGAGTTTGAAAGTTTGAATTTTGGTTTAAAAACCCCAAATTTCATAATTTAATAAAATTTAATAAATAAAAAAAAAGAATAAAATAAAATAGATTCTAAAAAAATTCTACAAAAAGGAGTCTTTATGTCGCGTTACCGAGGACCTCGTTTGAAAAAAATACGCCGGCTGGGAGCTTTACCGGGACTAACTAATAAAAGGCCTAGAGCCGGAAATGATCTTAGAAACGAATCTCGTTCGGGAAAAAAATCTCAATATCGTATTCGCCTAGAAGAAAAACAAAAGTTGCGTTTTCACTATGGCCTTACAGAACGACAAT